ACCTTTTTTATCTTATATCATCAGGGTAATGATCCATCAACCCGCTGGTTCTTTTTCTGAAGTAGCAACGGGAGAATTCATCCTGGAAGTGGGAGAACTGCTGAAACTACGTGAAACCCTGACAAGGGTTTATGTACAAAGAACGGGGAAACCCTTCTGGGTTGTATCCGAAGACATGGAAAGAGATATTTTTATGTCAGCAACAGAGGCCCAAGCTTATGGAATTGTTGATCTTGTAGCGGTTGAATGACAATAAATAGCCTGAATTTCGCGTCAATTCGTGATTTAAAATGAACCCTGCCGCGTTTAATATTCTATGACTTTTATTTATTTACTATCTATTGATTGATGATTCTATTGATCTATCGATTCTATTCTATTGAATAAAAGTCATTCATAATCATACGGTTAGGATCGATCTAAACCAGCCCATTATGTATATGATTCAACATGCCAACGATTAAACAACTTATTAGAAATACAAGACAGCCAATCAGAAATGTCACAAAATCCCCCGCGCTTCGGGGATGCCCTCAGCGTCGAGGAACATGTACTAGGGTGTATGTGCGACTCGTTCAGATCATAAACTAGAACAAAGGAAAGAGAACAATGTTCGAATATCAATGATCAAATAGGATAGAACGGAAAAACAAACTACATTTACTATCTAAAAATAAGAAAATGGGGTCATATCCCTTTTATTGTGTATGAAATTTATGGTTTCTATTGGTGTAAAACCACTCACCTCAATTCAAGATGAGAAGTAATTCTCCATTGGTAGCAAATGGTTATCCATTAAGCGGAGGAAATCTTAGTAACATAGACCCCTCTTGCAAGAACGGACTAACAGGGTCAGCTACCCAGCCAACTTTCATAATTAAATACCGTTACTGTATAGGTAGAGCTCGTTGTGAAAGACCTATTACTGGATAATTCATGGGTAGAGCCGAAGAATGTGAACTATACAAGTTAGCAATAACATTGATTAAATGAAGTAAGGGCTCCGGTGTATAGAGAAGACCTCACCGTTTAAGAAGTAACCATAGAAACGATGGAATCCACTATTTAGTTATCATTGCTATTTTTTTTAACCTAGTATAGTACAATTTCGTATTTCGAGGTGAAATGCCTATAAAAAAATAAAAAATCGTGGTTGGGAAGGTTATAGTAGCGAAAGCCATTGGAATTTTTAGTTTATACATTGGAAAAATCCGTTTTGTTATTAATATACTAGGAAAGGGGCAAAAGAATAACTGAAAGAAAGGAAATCTATTAGTTATTCGTTAAAGTTTCATTTATTCAATGACCAGAATTAGACGGGGATATATCGCTCGGAGACGTAGAACAAAAATTCGTTTATTTGCATCAAGCTTTCGGGGGGCTCATTCAAGACTTACTCGAACTATTACTCAACAAAAAATAAGAGCTTTGGTTTCGGCTCATCGGGATAGGGATAGGCAAAAAATAAACTTTCGTCGTTTGTGGATCACTCGAATAAATGCAGCAATTCGTGAAAGGGGGGTATGCTATAGTTATAGTAGATTAATAAATGATCTGTACAAGAGACAGTTGCTTCTTAATCGTAAAATACTTGCACAAATAGCTATATCAAATAGGAATTGTCTTTATATGATTTCCAATGAGATCATAAAAGAAGTAGGTTGGAAAGAATCCACCGGTTAAACGGAGTTGCCCGGAGAATGAACTCCGGGAAGATCGAATAAAAATGAATAGAATTAGAATATGATAAAATATCAGAAAGTAGTCAAAATAAATATGAATCAACACGTTCAATAAAAAATTTTATTCTTCCCAGATTATTCTTTTTTTTTTCTTACGACACGAGACTTCAATCCGGATTCTTGGATTTTTCCAACAAAAAAGAAATCCGCGTTTGAGTTCGGATGGGCATTTGAATTCAAGTGAAGAAAGAGTAAACCTATCTTTTTCTGGCTCTAAGACTGGGAGTTCTGGTGGTCGACTCGGTTCTTTCAAATTGTTTCTCATTATTAAGAAAAGGTAACAAAGATAAAATACGAGCTTGTTTTATAGCAATAGTAATTAATCGTTGTTGTTTCAAGGTCAATCTATTCACTCGTCTAGATAATATTTTTCCCTGTTCACTAATAAATCGACTAATTAAACTCATGTTTTTATAATCAATTCGATCCCCCGATTGGATCGGGGGCAAACGCCTACGAAAAGATCGCTTGGATTTAAGAAAAGTTCGCTTAGATTTTTCCATGGTTTGGTTAGTTTATTTCTTATCCCTAAAATCCTATTTCAACCGTATCTTTTATTAGAATAAATAAATAGGATTTGGTTTGTTTATAATTATCTTTAACTATGTTAAATATGTTATATATATAATGTCATTTTTGCCCTTTCCTTGTAAGAAAGAGAAGGGCGCCGGTGCTCGGTTCGTTCGATCTATTTCTTTATCTCCCCATGAATCGTATGTTTGTTACAATATGGACAGAATTTTAGCAACTCCAATCGATTAGGCGTATTGTGCCGGTTCTTTTGAGTAATATATCTGGAAATCCCCGTTGATTCCTTATTAACACCGTTTCGAACACAAGCGGTACATTCCAAAAGAACCGGTATTCGCACATCTTTACCCTTAGCCATGAACCTCCTTTGGATTTTTCATTTACTCAACTCTTCCTTTTTCAATTCGAAACGAAAAAGAAGAAAGGAAGGAAAAAATTTGTAACTAGCTATCCTCTTATGCAAGATTTCATTACAATCAATATAGGAAATACGATAGAAAGATTTCTAAACTATATTTCAACAGTACAGTATTTCATATAATTATCGTCTAGAATACGCTTTCCCTAGAACCAGAGTTTGTATTCGACTTCCATAGAAATTTAATACATAGAAATTCATATTAATTTAATTCCAACCTGAACCCGACTCTCACAGCTGTTGAATATAATATTCTTTCTCTTTCCTCCCTTTTTCTAGGGAAAAAAGAGAAAAGAAGGGGCTTTATTTAATTGTATCTCTAATCTTCTTTATTCCTTCCCACGTCAATAACTAGAATGAAAAAAAGGGGAACGTCAACGCATCCGGGAAAAAACGATTAATCTCTATCAATAAACCTGCCAAAGAACCGAACCATAGAGTACTTAGTACCGGTGCCACGGAAAGATATGTTTTTAGATCTCGCATTGAAAAACCTCCTTTTATAGTAATACATACATAAGATAATACATATTGAAATGTACAATCATCCAGTAAATAAGATTTACTTTTTGTTAAATACAGAAAAAACGTCCTTTTCTTCCCCACTATTCCCCAAAAAGACTCGTTTATTTTTCCTAGGGGTTCCAGAAGTATTTTACTATTATTATATGTTAAATGAGACCAAAAAGGCGAAATGGACATAAAAATTCTAGATTTTAATAGAGGCAATAACGATGTGGAAAACAAGACAGGAATTCTCTACAATGACACTGTAGACCAATGGAAGGGATGTAGCGCAGCTTGGTAGCGCGTTTGTTTTGGGTACAAAATGTCACGGGTTCAAATCCTGTCATCCCTACCTATTACTGCTCCTTTGAGCAGTAACGAGGGATTTTTTGAGATCAATTCACGTTGGACATATCATATAGAATCTTTTATTCTTATGATGATACTATATGTGTAGCATACAAGATGTATTGGGGCCAATCCTTTTCTTTACAGTCTTTTCTTTTATGAGAAGAAAGCGCTCTTAGTTCAGTTCGGTAGAACGTGGGTCTCCAAAACCCGATGTCGTAGGTTCAAATCCTACAGAGCGTGATTTGTATCTTCTTCGATGGAATTTGACTGAAACACTAACTGGAACAGCAATCTTTATTTGACCTCCTGGATATTAAAGAAAGGAGGAGGTCAATCAAAAAAAGAGATATTAATTAATCAAAGGTCTAACTGATCGCCACGCCTGTATTGTAAATAGGCAGTTACAAATAATCCAGCCAAAGTAATAGGAATTAGACCTAACACAATTCCAAATAGAAAAACTTCAATCATTTCAATTTGTTTGAAAGGAGAAAAAAGAGGTAATATCTATACCTAAATATTAATCCGAATTACCATGAATCTCAATGACCAAGAATTGGCAATTAACGGGGTAAAAATACACAGAAGTTCGCAGAAAGATTTTGTGCAATTAATTTCAAATAAGTCGTATCTTGCTCAGACCAATAAATAGAGCTGAGGTTATAGTTAAAGCCGTTAGTAGAAAACCGAAATAACTAGTTATGGTAGGCATCAAGGAGCTAAATGAAATATGGTCTTTTTATACATATGTTTATAAAAAAGCACTTACCTGAGTTTCCTTTTTTGCAAAATAGGAGAAAAAAACCAATTGAAAGTTTTTGAGTCATCTATCATTATAGACAGCACTAACAAGGATAAAGTCACAACTATATAAAAAAATTGATTCATCATCTGTAACATCTACCCATACCGCGTTTGCAATCAGCAAATGCATTCTTGGATCATTTTTCAATTCAACTTATAAACGAATAATAAGAACTGGGTAGTGTAATTTCGTTTTAAAATAAGACTAACTCTTTTCCAATCATTATGGAATCAAATTAGAAAATTATTCCTATTTTTATCATTTGTTTTATTGGATCGAATCTATATATTTTAGAGCGAACATTAATCTTATAAAACTTTTACTTTCATTTTAACTAATTAGATTCCGTAATGAGTTCACTCATATAATATCTTAAATATCTTGAATGAATGAGAACAAAAAGTTATCACATGATCACTCAAAAAAATAGGTGTTTTGGTTCAACTATATTCTAAGACTATTCATTTCTATTTTCTTTTGCTTTAGAAGTTCTATTTTGTATTTTTCATATATATATTAGAAATGCGCATCTTTTTAGTTAGGTCAAGAAAGAACCTTCAGATTTCGATCTAATACAACAATGTATGCATTAGTGATTCCAATTATTTCATTCTTTGTTCTTTTTGGTTTATCGAATAAAAATTCC